CAAACGGATACAAAAGGAATTCAAGTGCAAATAGCAGGCCGTATCGACGGAAAAGAAATTGCACGTGTTGAATGGATCAGAGAGGGTAGAGTTCCCCTACAAACAATTCGCGCTAAAATTGATCATTGTTCCTATACAATTCGAACTATTTATGGAGTATTAGGTATAAAAATTTGGATATTTGTAGACGAGGAATAATCAACCTTGTCTTCCCATTCTGTCCAGTGATAAAACAAAAAATGACAAACTCTTTCATTCTTTTTTCGTTAAAAATAAAAAAATGAACAATTATAATTCTATAAGGTTAAATAAAAATTCGATTGATCATTTGGTATAATTGCTATGCTTAGTGTGTGACTCGTTAGTTTTTTCTTTATAGTTTCAAGTTGGGATTCAAAAAAAAAATAAACTGACCCCTGCTATAAACTTTGTAATTATATAAAATAAACTAATAACCAACTTATTGCTTCGTATTGTCGAGATCCCAAGAAACAGTCACTATATGAATGAGTGGATCTATCATATGGTTGTAGCAACTGAAATTCTTTCAACAAAAAATATATCTGATTATGGGTTGTAAAGCAAAAAAAAAAAAATAAAGGGATGTGGATAAATGGAAGGATGATAGAAAGAAAGAACAAAAATATCAATGATATATGATTCCAATATGTATGGTCTATGAATCACGTCATAAAAGGCAGTGTGATAAAGCATCAATACTGATAATCAATACTGATAAGATAATTATAAATATAAGAATTTAAAAATGAAATAATTTTAAATAGAATAAAATAATAAAGAGCCTTCAGGTTAATAAAAACTGAGGAAATTGACTTGGGAACGAATTTTGTTGGAAGCTCCATTGCAAAGTTCGGACCTAACCATTAATGGAGAAGCTATGGGAACGACAGAACCTGTGACTGCATAGGCTTCTATTGAAAACGAATCCTAATAATTCATTGGGTGGGATGGCGGAACGGACCAAGAAAAAATTGATTTATTCTGAGAAGTTATGAATTGAACCTTCGAATGAAACAGGAAAGAGTAAATATTCGCCCGCGAAACCTCTATTTATTGGATTACAATCTTTTGTCGTAATTCGATAGAGGTAAAAAAAAATAAGGAAAGGATTCGTTATGTTATAAAAATAAAAAAGAGAAACATTACATTATCTATAAAGATACATAAATGTACACACACGTCTAGCTGTATTGTATATCTTGTATCTACATCTTCCTTCTTATGTAAGAAATTAAATATCAATAAAAGCCATTACTTGGTGTATTATCTATTAATGTGTACCTATTAATGTGTATCTATTAATGTGTATCTATAATATTATTGAATTAGAATCCTTTCATTCGCGAGGAGCTGGATGAGAAGAAACTCTCATGTCCGGTTCTGCAGTAGAGATGGAATTAAGAAACAACCATCGACTATAACCCCAAAAGAACCAGATTTCGTAAACAGCATAGAGGAAGAATGAAAGGAATATCTTGTCGAGGCAATCATATTTGTTTCGGCAGATACGCTCTTCAGGCACTTGAACCTGCTTGGATTACAGCTAGACAAATAGAAGCAGGGCGAAGAGCAATGACACGATATGTGCGTCGTGGTGGAAAAATATGGGTACGTATATTTCCCGACAAACCTGTTACAGTAAGACCCGCGGAAACACGTATGGGTTCGGGGAAGGGATCCCCTGAATATTGGGTATCCGTTGTTAAACGGGGTCGAATACTTTATGAAATGGGTGGAGTATCAGAAACTGTAGCTAGAGCAGCTATCTCAATAGCTGCGCGCAAAATGCCTATACGAACTCAATTTCTTATTTCAGGATAGAGATGTAGAACTAAACAAAAAGGGGTATTGGGGATGAAAAAACAACCGCAGGTTTATTTATTTCTGGACGGACAATATTTCTTTTTTTTCTTTCATACTTTTGCATTGAAATAACAGATTGAAATAAAAATGATATGATTCAACCTCAGACCCTTTTGAATGTAGCGGATAACAGCGGAGCTCGAAAATTGATGTGTATTCGAATCATAGGAGCTGGTAATCACCGATATGCTCATATTGGTGATGTTATTGTTGCTGTAATCAAAGAAGCAGTTCCCAATATGCCTCTAGAAAGATCAGAAGTAATTAGAGCTGTAATTGTACGTACATGTAAAGAACTCAAACGTGAAAACGGTATGATAATACGATATGACGACAATGCTGCAGTTGTCATTGATCAAGAAGGAAATCCAAAAGGAACTCGAGTTTTTGGTGCGATCGCTCGAGAATTGAGACAGTTAAATTTTACTAAAATAGTTTCATTAGCTCCCGAAGTATTATAAATAGTAGTAGATGAGACTATGATATAGTAGGGTATCTGAAATAGATCAAATAGATCAAATTAGTAGATTGTGTCTCACGTATATACTTTATAATAAAAAAAATAAAAAAAAGGAAACATGTTGATTATATCAAAATTTGGAGGAACCTATAATTCTAGTTCGTCATGGGTAGGGACACTATTGCCGATCTAATAACTTCTATAAGAAATGCTGACACGGATAAAAAAGGAAGGGTTCGAATAGCATCTACAAATATCACCGAAAACATTGTTAAAATACTTCTACGAGAAGGTTTTATTGAAAACGTTCGGAAACATCAGGAGAGTAACAAATATTTCTTGGTTTCAACTCTGCGACATAGAAAAACCAGAAAAGGAATATATAAAACTAGAACCATTTTAAAGCGTATCAGCCGGCCCGGCTTACGAATTTATTCCAACTATCAACGAATTCCTAAGATTTTAGGTGGAATGGGAATTGTAATTCTTTCTACTTCTCGAGGTATAATAACAGATCGAGAAGCTCGACTAGAAAGAATTGGAGGAGAAATTTTGTGTTATATATGGTAATCTTCCACCTCTGGTATCCGAATTTGATCTCTAACTTCCTATTTGTAAAATAGAGAGGAAAAGTGAGTTATATAACTCTTCCTCCATTAGTTGATACTTCAAGGAGGTTACCTGGAATGAAAGAACAAAAATTGATTCATGAGGGTTTAATTACTGAATCACTTCCCAACGGTATGTTCCGGGTCCGTTTAGATAATGAAGATCTAATTCTAGGATATGTTTCAGGGAGGATCCGCCGCAGTTTTATACGGATACTGCCGGGAGATAGAGTAAAAATTGAAGTAAGTCGTTATGATTCAACCAGGGGACGTATAATTTATCGACTTCGCAACAAAGATTCGAACGATTAGGTTATTTTTTTAACCATGGGTATACAATTTGAAGTTCAAAAAAAAATTCAAGAGACTTATTCTCTTCCAAGAAGTGGATTCAGAATTAAGGTAAGGAATAAAAAATATGAAAATAAGGGCTTCCGTTCGTAAAATTTGTGAAAAATGTCGACTGATTCGCAGGCGTGGACGAATTATAGTGATTTGTTCCAATCCGAAACATAAACAGAGACAAGGGTAATTCTTCTAAAAAAGAACTTTACTTTCCAAAATTTTTTTTAAAAATATGTAAAAATAAGGTAAAGGATCCGTTTTAACATGAAATGGATATCTCCGTATCTTTTCTTTTTGTATATTTCTGACTCATAAATATGAGATGATAAAATATGACAAAAGCTATACCAAGAATTGGTTCACGTAGGAATGGGCGTATTGGTTCACGTAAGAATGGACGTAGAATACCAAAAGGCGTTATTCATGTTCAAGCGAGTTTCAACAATACCATTATAACTGTTACAGATGTACGAGGTCGGGTAGTTTCTTGGGCCTCCGCCGGTACTTCTGGATTCAAAGGCACAAGAAGAGGAACACCTTATGCTGCTCAAGCCACAGCGGTAAATGCTATTCGTACAGTGGTTGATCAGGGTATGCAACGAGCAGAAGTTATGATAAAGGGTCCTGGTCTCGGAAGAGATGCAGCATTACGAGCCATTCGTAGAAGTGGTATATTATTAAGCTTCGTACGTGATGTAACACCTATGCCACATAATGGATGTCGACCTCCTAAAAAAAGACGTGTGTAGAAATAAGAATTAAACCGATTTCAAGAGAAATAAATGATCAAATAATAATACTAGTATAGTATGGTTCGAGAGGAAGTAGCAGGATCCACTCGAACACTACAGTGGAAGTGTGTTGAATCAAGAGTAGACAGTAAGCGCCTTTATTATGGTCGTTTCATTCTGTCACCACTTATGAAAGGTCAAGCTGATACCATCGGTATTGCCATGCGAAGGGCCTTACTTGGAGAAATAGAAGGAACATGTATCACACGTGCAAAATCTAAGAAGGTGCCACATGAATATTCTACGATAGTAGGTATTGAGGAATCAGTACATGAAATCTTACAAAATTTGAAAGAAATTGTATTGAGAAGTAATCTCTATGGAGTTAGAGACGCGTCAATTTGCGTAAGGGGTCCTAGATACGTAACCGCTCAAGATATTATCTCACCACCTTCCGTAGAAATAGTTGACACGACACAACATATAGCTAACCTGACGGAACCAATTGATTTGTGTATTGGATTACAAATCAAGAGAGATCGCGGATATCGTATGGAACCCATAAATGACTCTCAAGATGGAAGTTACCCTATAGATGCTGTATTCATGCCTGTTCGAAATGCGAATCATAGTATTCATTCTTATGGGAATGGGAATGAAAAACAAGAGATACTTTTTCTAGAAATATGGACAAATGGAAGTTTAACTCCTAAGGAAGCACTTTATGAGGCTTCTCGTAATTTGATTGATTTATTTATTCCTTTTCTATATGCGGAGGAAGAGGACATTAATTTCGAAGAAAATAAAAACAGGTTTACTCTACCCTTTTTAACCTTTCAAGATAGATTAACTAATCTAAAGAAAAACAAAAAAGGAATTCCATTGAATTGTATTTTTATTGACCAATTAGAATTGCCTTCCAGGACCTATAATTGTCTCAAAAGGTCCAATATACATACATTATTGGACCTT